GAGCATGCTATAAATATAAAAATAGCCCGGTAGTTATAGAAAAAAATCAAAATGTAGATGGGAATCAAGAAAATTTTAATTTTCACATATTAAAAAAAAAAGAAGATAAATATTTATTATGGTTTGAAAAACCTCTTGTGACTCTTCTTTTCGATTATAAACGATGGAATCGGCCATTTCGATATATAAAAAATAATCGATTTGAAAAGGCTGTAAGAAATGAAATGTCACAATTTTTTTCTTATCCATGTCAAAGTGATGGAAAAAAAAGAATATCTTTTACGTATCCACCCAGTTTATCAACTTTTTTAAAAATGATACAAAAAAAGATGCTTTTGTTCACAAGAGAAAAACTATCCTCTGATGAATTCTTTAATCATTGGAGTTTTACCAATGATAAAAAAAGGAGAAATTTAAAGAACGAATTTATAAATAGAATCGAAGCTTTAGATAAAGGATCTCTTGCTCTGAATATACTCGAAAAACGGACTCGATTTTGTAATAATGAAACTAAAAAAGAATATTTGCCTAAAATTAATGATCCGTTCTTGCATGGACCCTATCGTGGAAGAATCAAAAAAATGCTTTCACTCCCAATCATAACTAAGACTTATATAAAAAATAACATAGGAACGTTTTGGATAAATAAGATTCATAGTATACTTCTTAATACCGATTATCACGAATTTGAACAGACATCAGAAGCTCAAATAAAAATTTTAAAATTGTTATTTGATGCCGTTATAACTGATCCCAACGATCAAACAATTAGAAAAAATTCTATTGGAATAAAAGAAATCAGTAAAAAAGTTCCTAGGTGGTCATACAAATTAATCGACGATTTGGAACAACTAGAGGGGGATAATGAAGAAAACGTAACAGCGGATCATGAAATTAGTTCAAGAAAAGCCAAACGTGTAGTTATTTTTACTGATAACCAGCCAAATAACGATAACGATATTTATACTAATACCAAGGATACTAATAATTCTGATCAAAGAGACGAAGTGGCTTTGATACGTTATTCACAACAATCGGATTTTCGTCGAGACATAATCAAAGGCTCCATGCGTGCCCAAAGACGTAAAACAGTTATTTGGGAACTGTTTCAAGCAAATGTACATTCCCCACTTTTTTTGGATAGAATAGACAAACCCCTTTATTTTTCATTTGATATCTCTGGGCGGATGAAACTTATTTTTCGAAATTGGATGTGGAAAAACAAAGAAAAAAGCATTTCTGATTATAATTATACAGAAGAAAAGACAAAAAAAGTTGAGAAAAAAGAGGAGGACAAAAGAGAAAAATACAAACGAGAAGAAAAAACACGGATAGAAATTGCAGAAGCCTGGGATAGCCTTTTATTTGCTCAAGTAATAAGGGGTTCCGTCTTAGTAATCCAATTGATTCTTAGAAAATATATTATATTACCTTCATTGATAATAATTAAAAATATCGTCCGTATACTATTTTTTCAATTTCCCGAGTGGTCTGAGGATTTAAAGGATTGGAATCGAGAAATGCATGTTAAATGCACCTATAATGGTGTTCAATTATCAGAAACAGAATTTCCAAAAAACTGGTTAACGGATGGTATTCAGATAAAGATCTTATTCCCTTTTTGCCTTAAACCTTGGCACAGATCAAAATTGCGATCCCCTCATAAAGATCCAATGAAAAAAAAGAAAGGGCAAAAAAATAATTTTTGTTTTTTAACAGTTTGGGGGATGGAAACTGAACTACCTTTTGGTTCTCCCCGAAAACGGCCTTCATTTTTTGAACCTATTTTTAAAGAATTAAAAAAAAAAATTATAAAATGGAAAACTAAGTGTTTTATGGTTTTAAGGGTTTTAAAAGAAAGAGCAAAAATTTTTCTAAAAGTATCAAAAGAAACAAAAAAATGGGTCATTAAAAGCCTTCTATTTCTAAAAGGAATAAAAAAAAAACTTTATAAAATAAATCCAATTCTATTATTTGGATTGAGAGAAATATATGAATTGAGTGAAACTAAAAAAGATTCAATAATTAGTAATCAGATGATTCCTGAATCGTCCGTTCAAATTCGATCTATGTGGACAAATTATTCACTGACAGAAAACAAAATGAAAAATCTGACTGATAGAACAAGCACAATCAGAAATCAAATAGAACAAATTACAAAAGAGAAGACAAATGGATTTCTGACTCAAGAAATAAATATTAGTTCTAACAAAACAAGTTATCATACTAAAATATTAGAATCATCAAAAACTATTTGGCAGATATTAAAAAGAAGAAATGCTCGATTAATCCGTAAATCATATTCTTTTTTAAAACTTTTCATTGAAAGGATATATATAGATATTTTTCTATGTATCATTAATATTCCAAGGATCAATACACAACTTTTTCTGGAATCAAAAAAAAAAATTATTGATAAATACATTTACAATAATGAAGTAAATCAAGAAAGAATTAATAAAACAAATAAAAATATCATTCACTTTATTTCGATTATAAAAAACTCACTTTCTAATATTAGAAATAAAAATTCAAAAATTTGTTGTGACCTATCCTCCTTCTCACAAGCATATATATTTTACAAATTATCACAAATACAAGTTATTAACTTGTATAAGTTAAGGTCTGCCCTTCAATATCACGGAACATCTTTTTTTCTTAAGAATGAAATAAAGGATTTTTTTGAAGAACAAGGAATATTTCCTTACGAATTAAGACATAAAACCCTTTTTGATTGCAAAAGAAATCAATGGAAAAACTGGTTAAAAAGTCATTATCAATATGATTTACCTCAGATTAGATGGACTAGATTAGTACCAGAAAAATGGCGAAATAGAGCCAACCAACACTGTATAGTTCAAAATAAAGATTTAAACAAATGGGATTCATATGAAAAAGACAAACTAATTCATTACGAAAGACAAAATTATTTTGAAACAGACTCATTACTGAATCAAAAATATAATTTAAAAAAAAACTATAGATATGATCTTTTATCATATAAATCTATTAATATTAATTATAAAGACAAACTTTTTGATAATTACAACATAGATAAACACAAATTTTTTGATATGCTGGTAGGTATCCCTATCCAGAATTATCTAATCTCTAATTATCTAGGAGAAGATCATATTATGGATAGGCATAAAATTCCGGATAGAAAATATTTGGATTGGAAAATTCTCAACTTTTGTCTTAGAAAAAAGGTCGATATTGAGTCCTGGGTTGATATCGATACCAAGAGTAATAAAAATATTAAGACTGGAGTTAATAATTATCAAATAATTGAAAAAATTTATAATAATTATAATAAGAAGGGTCTCTTTTATTTCACAATTCATCAAGATCAAGAAATCAAATCATCCAATCAAAAAAGTTTCTTTTTTGACTGGATGGGAATGAATGAAGAAATACGAAGTCGTCCTATATCGAATCTGGAACTTTGGTTCTTTCCAGAATTTGTCTTACTTTACAATGCATATAAGATTAAACCTTGGATCATACCAATTAAATCACTTCTTTTAAATTTTAATGAAACCGAAAACCTTAATAAAAACATCACTGAAAAGAAAAAAAGTTTTATATCATCGAATGATAAAAAATCTCTTGGATTTGGATTAGAGAATCAAAATCAAGAAGAAAGAAAACCTGCAGGCCAAGGGGAGCTTGAATCAGATGAAGAAAAACAAGGAAATCTCGGATCAGTTCTCTCAAAACAAGAAAAAAATATTGAAGAAGATTATGCGGAATCGGACATAAAAAAACGTAGAAAGAAAAAGCAATACAAAAGCAATACAGAAGCAGAACTCCATTTTTTCCTAAAAAAGTATTTGCGTTTTCAATTGAGATGGGATGATTCTTTAAATCAAAGAATTATCAATAATATCAAAGTATATTGTCTCTTGCTTAGACTGATAAATCCAAGAGAAATTGCTATATCTTCTATTCAAAGGGGAGAAATGAGTCTAGACATTCTGATGATTCAGAGGGATTTAACTCTTCCAGAATTAATGAAAAAGGGAATATTGATTATTGAACCAGTTCGTCTGGCTGTAAAAAACGATGGAAAATTTTTTATATATCAAACCATAGGTATTTCATTGGTTCATAAAAATAAGCACCAAATAAATCAAAGATACCAAGAAAAAAGCTATGTTGATAAAAATAATTTTGATGAATCCATTGCAAGACATCAAAGAATGACTGGAAATAGAGACAAAAATCATTATGATTTCCTTGTCCCTGAAAATATTTTATCCCCTAAACGTCGTAGAGAATTTCGAATTATAATTAGTTTCAATTCACAGAATAGAAATGTTATGCGTAGAAATCCAAGATTTAACAATAACGTAAAAAACTGTTGTCAAGTTTTGAATAAAAGCAAAGATCTTGATATAGATCAAAATAACCTAATAAAATTAAAGGTCTTTCTTTGGCCCAATTTTCGATTAGAAGATTTAGCTTGTATGAATCGCTATTGGTTTAATACTACTAATGGTAGTCGTTTCAGTATGGTAAGGATACATATGTATCCGCGATTTAAAATTCGTGGATAGTGCATTTTCCTATATATCATGCACTGCTTCGGGTATATGAAAACAAATGCATGCACACATGGATTGTCTTAGATTCCATTCTGATACATGATATGCATTTAATGACATACATATCAATTAGATCTATAAATGAATCAACAGAATCTTCTTATTTTAGATCTTCATTTTCTCTTTTACAGAAATAGACCATCATACCTATCCGAATTTAATTGAAAATTGGGTTGATTCTTTTTTAGTTGATAAAATTAAGAAGTTCATAACGAAATTAAGATAATTGTGCAAAAATAACTAGCATTATTATTACTGATCGGTAAAATTAATATCCTTAAAAAAAAAGGGGGGTTTCGTTTTATGATAAAAAATGCATTCATCTCATTTCAAGAAAAAAAAGAAGAAAACAGGGGGTCTGTTGAATTTCAAGTATTCAGTTTCACCAATAAGATACGAAGACTTACTTCACATTTGGAATTGCACAGAAAAGACTATTTATCTCAGAGAGGTCTACGGAAAATTCTGGGAAAACGTCAACGGCTGCTGTCTTATTTGTCAAAGAAAAATAGAGTACGTTATAAAGAATTAATTAATCAGTTGGATATTCGGGATCGGGAGTCAAAAAAAAATCGTTAATTTAAAAATTTGGAATTAGTTAATTTATTAGATCTTGAATTTTGATGAACCTCTTTTCGTTTTCAGCAATTCAATTCATGTAAGAATGAATCAAGGAAAAACTTATGAATATACCAGTTACAGGAAAAGACCTTATGATAGTCAATATGGGACCTCACCACCCATCAATGCATGGTGTTCTTCGTCTAATCGTTACTCTAGATGGTGAAGATGTTATTGACTGTGAACCAATATTAGGTTATTTACACAGAGGAATGGAAAAAATTGCGGAAAACCGAACAATTATCCAATATCTGCCTTATGTAACACGGTGGGATTATTTAGCTACTATGTTCACAGAAGCAATAACCGTAAATGGACCAGAACAGTTGGGAAATATTCAAGTCCCTAAAAGAGCCAGCTATATCAGAGTAATTATGTTGGAATTGAGTCGTATAGCTTCGCATCTGTTATGGCTTGGCCCTTTTATGGCAGATATTGGTGCCCAGACTCCTTTTTTCTATATTTTCAGAGAACGAGAATTAGTATATGATCTATTCGAAGCTGCCACCGGTATGAGAATGATGCATAATTATTTTCGTATCGGAGGAATAGCAGCTGATCTACCTCATGGTTGGATAGATAAATGCTTGGACTTTTGCGATTATTTTTTAACAGGGATTGTTGAATATCAAAAACTTATTACACGAAATCCTATTTTTTTAGAACGAGTTGAAGGAGTAGGCATTATTGGTGGAGAAGAAGCAATAAATTGGGGTTTATCCGGACCAATGCTCCGCGCGTCTGGAATACAATGGGATCTTCGTAAGGTTGATCATTATGAGTGTTACGACGAATTTGATTGGGAAGTCCAGTGGCAAAAAGAAGGAGATTCATTAGCTCGTTATTTAGTGCGAATTAGTGAAATGACGGAATCCATAAAAATTATTCAACAGGCTCTGGAAGGAATTCCGGGAGGTCCCTATGAGAATTTAGAAATCCGATGCTTTAATAGACAAAGGGATCCAGAATGGAATGATTTTGAATATAGATTCATTAGTAAAAAACCTTCTCCTGCTTTTGAATTGCCGAAACAAGAACTTTATGTGAGAGTCGAAGCCCCAAAGGGAGAGTTGGGAATTTTTCTGATAGGGGATCAAAGCGGTTTTCCTTGGAGATGGAAAATTCGCCCACCGGGTTTTATTAATTTGCAAATTCTTCCTCAGCTAGTTAAAAGAATGAAATTGGCAGATATTATGACGATACTCGGTAGCATAGATATCATTATGGGAGAAGTTGATCGTTAAAATGATAATTGATACAACAGAAGTACAAGATATCAATTCTTTTTCCAGATTGGAATCTTTACAAGAGGTTTATGGAATCATATGGATGCTTGTCCCTATTTTTACTCCTGTATTGGCGATCACAACAGGTGTACTAGTAATTGTGTGGTTAGAAAGAGAAATATCTGCAGGGATACAACAACGTATTGGGCCTGAATACGCCGGTCCTTTGGGAATTCTTCAAGCTCTAGCGGATGGGACAAAACTGCTTTTCAAAGAGAATCTTCTTCCATCTAGAGGAAATACTCGTTTATTCAGTATTGGACCGTCTATAGCAGTTATATCAATTTTACTAAGTTATTCAGTAATTCCTTTTAGCAATCACCTTGTTTTAGCTGATCTCAATATCGGGATTTTTTTATGGATTGCTATCTCAAGTATTGTTCCTATTGGACTTCTTATGTCAGGATATGGATCAAATAATAAATATTCTTTTTTAGGTGGTTTGCGAGCTGCTGCTCAATCGATTAGTTATGAAATCCCATTAACTCTATGTGTTTTATCAATATCTCTACGTGCGATTCGTTGAAACATAAACTTTTCCTTTCCCTATTCTTTTCGTTCTAGAAAAAGAAGTTGAATGAATTGAATAGATATCTTCATTATTCATCTTTGGGGTTAATAAAGTAAATTAGATAGTTATGTATGGGTGAAAGAAAACGGCTTCTAAATTCGCAGTAAAAATAAAAATTGAGTCTCATTTCCTATGTACAAGAGTTAAGCGGAAGTAAACATAAGCGGAAGTAAACATAAGCGGAAGAGGCACTTTACCCCAAGATTGGTTGATTAGTCATCCTGGCTTGAAGCGGGTTCAAAAGATCAACCGTTGGAGTTTTCACTATCGTTTGTATGGATTACCGTACATGTATTACCAAGCGGGGGATTGAGCAAAAATGAGTGGATGATTAGGAACACCAAAATACACAAAGGATTAGTAATGGAGATTACAGAAATTATTTATATTTAAATATTTAAATTTAAACGGATAT